GAAATCTTTTATTTTTTAAACCCAATCGCCCTTTTGATTTCGGAAAAATTATCTTTATCAATATACTATTTCTTTTAGACACACAGCGCTATTCCATAAAAATAATAGAAAATGCCAATAGTTAGGATTCATTAAAAAAATATAGAATCCCCTCGTCCAGGTCCAGGGGGACGCCCTTCCCGTATCAGGCACTAATCCATTTTTAACGTCTAATTAGATCGGGAAATTATTCAAATTAAGAACAGAAGTTGGTTGCTTTTTTCTTTCTGATAATTAATTTCAAATTGAAGCCATAAGGCCCCTATCCATTTATTCATTCGACCTAACTTGATCGGGGTCCATTTCACGAATTCGAACAAGGCTTTGTACCGATGCGATAAAAATGAAAAACTCCCCTGTGATACGACATGCTATTTTTTCTATTTATTCCCTTTCAGGGATCAGTCGCGGTCTTCTAAACCGCACCAATGGTATGGACAAATTTCTTACTTCATCAAGATGTGTAAAAGATTCTAGTCGCACTTAAAAGCCGAGTACTCTACCGTTGAGTTAGCAACCCGAAAAAGAAAAATATAGACTAAACAAAATTTAAGCAAAACAAAAAGGGGATATAGATACAATCAAAATCAATTCAATTTAAACAAAGAGAAAGGAGATTTTACCAACTAATCAAATGATTGCACGAAAAAATGGATTTGCTTTTTTTCGAATGGATTCGAAACATCAAAATGAATTAATTCGATGAGAATACAAGAAATTATCAGATAAAAGAAAAAATATACATAATTGAAAAAATTGATAAAGGTAGGGGGCGAAAATAAATAGACCCGGTTCCCTTATCACGATGAATTATATTTGTTTGATACACTGTTGTCAATATAAATGCCGAGAAAAGAATACAGCGGAGGGGGGGTAAATAAAAAAATCATAGAAAAATGAAACAAAGTTATATAGAAGTTGGTACCCGCCCCCCCTTGATATTTCTTTAATTGAATTTCATTTGATTACAAGAAAGTTCATTAAAAACTTCTGCTTTCTTTAAAAGATTCTGAACAGTTCCTGTAGGTTGAGCTCCTTTCTCAAGGAAATAGAGAATAAGAGGAACATTTAAATAAGTTTGATTCTTCATTGGATCATAAAAGCCCACTTTTCTAAGATCTTTTCCCTCTCTTGGGGATCGAACATCAATTGCAACGATTCGATAAAAGGCTCATTGGGATAGATGTAGATGAACAATACCCCCCCTAGAGCCGTATAGGAAGGTTTCTCCTCGTACGGCTCGAGAAAAATGATTTGATGCTAGGTTTTGCCTATGTATACAATTCTAATGACTTAAAGGCCAAATGGGCCTATAAAATCAATTAGATTACGGTTTCATACTTTTTTCCTGAAAATCAAAAGAAACCATCCGTACTCATAACTCAAGTTGTATAACTCTCAAATCGCGTAAAGTAAGAATATTTAGGAAATCTCATTTATTGAGTGGTCTTTACCCCCTTTTATTTATCTCATTTAAAATTCTATTTGAATTCTTTAGTCGGATCCGGTTATTCAGATTATCAATCAAATTCAAAAAGGGTGCTTCCTTGTTTTTAGATCCTTTCTCCTTATTTTGAATCATTGGGTTTAGACATTACTTCGGTGCTTCTTAATCCCTTCAAAATGGCAGCAACATACCCCTTTTTGATTTCTTTCTATCAAAGAATCCCATGGCCTGTTGATTCTCCCGCGATACACTTTGAATAAATCGAAAGGGTTTGATCAATTCCAACAAGTTTTGCTTTTGAATTGTGAATTAGAAACTTGCTCCAATTGGATCCTTTCGATTTCTATAAATGGAAGATATATTTACGAAGTTGTTCCAATGGATTGATTGGCATTTAACCTTAGATTCTGACCCCCCAAGAAATGAATTAATCCTTTCTACTCGAGCTCCGTCGTGGACTATTTTGAACCCAACAAAAACGAAGGATTCAAGTATAAGAGAACAAACAATGTCGAGCCAAGAGCACCCTCATTTCTAGATAAATCGAAAATGGTGAATGGAAAAATCCACAATAGATTCTGTCCTTCAAGTCGCACGTTGCTTTCTACCACATCGTTTCAAACGAAGTTTTACCATAATATTCCTCGAATTTGGAACCGGTATGAAATTGATTCAATCATGGAATCATGAATAGTCATTGCTTCGGTTGTCCATAGACATTGTAATCTAGACCTTTTCTTCCATATATGATATGTGAAACTTTTTTTCTGAAAAAGTCTTAGCAACACAGCATCTTTAACATCCATTAAGAATATATAGGTAATAGAATGAAATACGGAAACAACTCATTTGTTGAATCCGCATCTTCAAGTAACTCAATAGGATTGATAAAACAACTTCCTCTTTATTTTTATTGAGATTGGGTGCAAAATCAAAATTGAGTACAAAAGAGTTTGATTCTACTTACAAGGAATCATTCAAAATATTTTTAAAATAAAAATGATTTCTAATCGAAATCAAAAAAGTTTCCGATTTGGACATAATTATTTCATTTGATTTCATTTGACAAAAATCGGACAAAACAAATAAGTATCACCTTTGATCTTATAGAAGGACAGGTCTTTCTTTTTTACTTGACTCTTTCTTTTTTAATTTTAAATAGAAAATAGATAAAGAGACCAAAGAAAAGGAGAAAGAAATCAATCTTTTTTCATAAGATGTATAAAAAAAATGATGTAAATTCAGAAGGGAGGGATTTTCCTCGCTATCAGATAGGCTGGGGGGTTATCACTGTTATGTTATATATATATATTCTAACAATTCTAACAATATACACTAGAGAATTGAAATAATTTCACTTTCAATAATTTAAGGGATCACAAAAGGTTTTCACAAAAAACAAAAATTTCTTGTCATTGAAATAGAATGATAGAAGACATATAAGCGAAACATTTCCTCTTTTTAAACGATTCAATAATATATATTTTGTTTAACATGGGATTAAGTAATATTTCAATAATCACTTCTTGTCATAAATCATAAATAAAATAAAAATCAAAGGGCGAAGATAAATACCCTCAACCGTTACATAGATTTCCAATTTCTCATTAGAGTCAAACACGAAATATCACATAAAATAAAAAATGTGATTCAACGAAAAAACATCGGCTTCATTTCATATTTCATATAGAACTATGGTATTTAAATTAATATGGATTAACTCTTTCCCTAACTTCTTTCTAAGAAAATAATGTTTCTAAGAAAATAATGGATCTACGCTGGGACGGAAGGATTCGAACCTCCGAATAGCGGGACCAAAACCCGTTGCCTTACCCCTTGGCTACGCCCCATTTCAATTTAAAATCTACACCAAGAAAAATAATATTGGTATTAATTTTTTGTCAACTCCAGCCCAAAATCTCTATATGTATAGAATAGATTTGTATTCACATATATATTATATATATATATCTATATAGATAATAGATATAGAAATATCTATAGAATTCAACAAAATTTATTGATCATTACAATTTATTGATCATTACATAGAATTCAATTAAGATATTGTATGAAAGTATCATTTCTTCTATTCTCCTTTGAGAATTGGAGGGTTTTTGGTTGAGTGGGTACAAAGAAAAAGAAGGATTTTTTGTCTACCTTACTTACTTTCTTTTTACTTCTATCAAATATCAAAAACTCAATTAAAATGCAATTATCTCCAGGAACAAAACGTCTGTTATGCTTAATATCGTTAGTTTGATCTGTATCTGTATGAATTCTTCACCCTATTCGAGTAGTTTTTTCTTCGGCAAATTGCCCGAAGCATATGCTTTTTTGAATCCAATCGTAGATGTTATGCCAGTCATACCTGTGCTTTTTTTTCTCTTAGCTTTTGTTTGGCAAGCTGCTGTAAGCTTTCGATAAGACCCTTAATATAATATATTATAATTATATCCTAGAAAATGGATAATTTCGTCAAGAAAAAATTCTAAAAATCTCGAAAATAAGATAGGTTTTAAAGTATGAACCCTCGATTCACACATTGAAATTCTTGGATAGTCACCGGATTACGCCCATTTCCTCTTTTTTGACCCGTTTCCAGTGAAAGACCCTAATAAGGTTAGGGTCTCGCACAAAATGTAATTTGTATATAAACGACGATCTTTTTTAATGAAAAAATCAAAATGAATTTGCGACAATTCATTTTGATTTCTAGAAAAAACCTCATTTCACGCTGTCAAAATCAAACAAAATAGGATATGTGTTAGAAAAACGGAAGATCTATTCTCTTTTTTTTTCAAAAAATCATTTGGAGATTGTGTAATGCTTACCCTGAAACTCTTCGTTTATACCGTAGTGATATTTTTTGTTTCTCTATTTATATTTGGATTCCTCTCTAATGATCCAGGACGTAATCCTGGACGTGAAGAATAAAATCCAAATTGGTTGATTTTCAAATTTTCTTAGAATTTTATCTATTCCACACGGATTTTCGAAATTTGAAAAAAAAAAAGAAATCAAGTTATTAACGGAAAGAGAGGGATTCGAACCCTCGGTACGAATAACTCGTACAACGGATTAGCAATCCGACGCTTTAGTCCACTCAGCCATCTCTCCCAATTCAAAAAGATAATTACTAGATTACACATAATGTAAAATGTAAGGAGTCTGTCTTCCTCTCTGGTCTTTCTCTATTCTATTTCTATTAGAATTCGATTCTATATTCTATACTATTTATATCTATCTATCTATTTATATCTATATATAAATAATATAAATAGATAGATAGCCAAATTAGGAATTTCCTTTATTGAAAAGCGAAAAGAAGGGCTCGGGCGCGTTAACAATCGAACTAAAGAAAAATAAGAAAGATCTCTTTGTGTTGATTTTGTTTTAAAAGCCCTTCTTTTTCTGATGGCCTGGCCTGGTCAGTATCCACGGCCGGGCCCGGTCCTTTTTTTGTTCCACCGAATTCGAATAATTTCTATATTTCTAATAATTTATACATTAT